TTATCTTTTAAGGAATTAGGAATTGGTTAGTCGTCCAGTAACAAGGAATAATAGGAAATTTTCTTCGATAAACGAAAAAGAACAACGAATGAAATAATTGGAATCACTAATGCATGCATTGTTGTATTAGATCGAAATCTGAAATCTGAAGGTTCTTTTTTGACCTAACTACAAAGAGGCGGATTTCTAATAGGAAAGATACAAACTAGAACTTCTAAAGCAAAAGAGAATAGAAATGACTAGTCTTATAATATAGTTGAACCAAAACACCTATTTTTTTTTTCGAGTGATCGTGTGATCACTTTTTGTTCTCATTCATTCAAGATATTATATGCAAGATATTATAACCTATTACGAAATCTAATTAGTTAAAAAGAAAGTAAAAGTTTTATAAGATTACTGTTCGCTCTAAAATTGAAAATAGATTCGATAAAAAAAAAATAGTAATAATTTTCTAATTTGATTCCATAATGATTCGAAAAGAGTTTTGTTTTAAAACGAAATTACACGACCTAATTCTTATTAGTTGAATTGAAAAATGATCCAAGAATGCATTCGCTGATTGCAAACGCGGTATGCGTAGATGTTACAGACGATTAATCAATTTCTTTTTCTAAAGCTGTGACTTTATCCTTGTTAGTGCTGTCTATAATGATATTTGAATCAAAAGCTTGCAATTGGTATTTTTGTTTCTCTCCTATTTTGTAAAAAATGAAACTCAGGTAAGTGCTTTTTTATAAACATATGTATAAAAATAACATATTTCATTTAGCTCCTTGATGCCTATAATAACTAGTTATTTCGGTTTTCTACTAACGGCTTTAACTATAACCTCAGCTCTATTTATTGGTCTGAGCAAGATACGACTTATTTGAAATGAATTGCACAATTCATAAAAGGAAATCTTTCCGCGAACTTCTGTGTATTTCTAGTTACTTATCGTGTCAATTACCAATTCTTGGTCATTGAGATTCGTGGTAATTTGGATTAATATTTAGGTATAGATATTACCTCTTTTTTCTCCTTTCAAACAAATTGAAATGATTGAAGTTTTTCTTTTTGGAATCGTGTTAGGTCTAATTCCTATTACTTTGGCTGGATTATTTGTAACTGCATATTTACAATACAGGCGTGGCGATCAGTTGGACCTTTGATTAATTAACATCCCCCCCTTTTTTTGACCTCCTCCTTTGTTTAATATCCAGGAGGTCAAATTAAGATTGCTGTTCCAGTTCCAGTTAGTGTTTCAGCCGAATTCGATCGAAGAAGATCCGAATCACGCTCTGTAGGATTTGAACCTACGACATCGGGTTTTGGAGACCCGCGTTCTACCGAACTGAACTAAGAGCGCTTTCTTATCATAAAAGAGAATACTGTAAAGAAAAAAGAAAAGAATTGGCCCCAATACATCTTGTATGCATACTATATAGTGTCATTGTATGCATACTATATAGTGTCATAAGAATGAAAGATTCTATATGATATGTCCATTGTGAGTTGATCTTAAAAAATACCTCATTACTGCTCAAAGGAGTAGTAATAGGTAGGGATGACAGGATTTGAACCCGTGACATTTTGTACCCAAAACAAACGCGCTACCAAGCTGCGCTACATCCCTTCCGTTGGTCTACAGTGTCATTGTAGAGAATTCCTGTCTTGTTTTCCACATCGTTATCTCCTCTATTAAAACCTAGAATTTTTCTTTTCATTTCGTCTTTTTGGTCTCATTTAACATATAATAATAGCAAAAGACTTCTATCTATATGAAATATGGAACGGAACCCCAAGGAAAAATAACTGAGTCTTTTTGGGGAATATTGGAGAAGAAAAGGACGTTTTTTCTGTATTTAACAAAAAGTAAATCTTTTTTACTAGATAATTGTACATTTAAATATGTATTATCTTATTGATTACAATAAAATGAAAAAATGAAGGAGGTTTTTCAATGCGAGATCTAAAAACATATCTTTCCGTGGCACCGGTACTAAGTACTCTATGGTTCGGTTCTTTGGCAGGTTTATTGATAGAGATTAATCGTTTTTTCCCGGATGCGTTGACGTTCCCATTCTAGTTATTGGCGCGGGACGGAATAAAGAATATTAGAGATACAATTAAATATCAGCCCCCTCTTTTCTCTTTTTTCCCTTTTTTAGAAGAAGGGAGGAAAGAGAAAGAATAAAAGTGCATTCAACAGCTGTGAGACTCGGGTTCTGGTTGGAATGAAATGAATATTTCATTCTATGGAAGTCGAATACAAACAGTGGTTCTAGGGAAAGAGTATTATACAAGATACTTATATAAAATATAAAATGCTGTACTGTGATTTGAAAGTTTAGAAATCTTTCTATCTTATTTCCGATATTGAGTGTAGTGAAATCTTGCATAAGAGGATAGCAAGTTACAAATTCTATTTTGTTTTTTCCTTCCTTTCTTCTTTTTCGTTTCGGATTGAAAGAGGAAGAGTTGAGTAAATGAAAAATCCAAAGGAGGTTCATGGCCAAGGGTAAAGATGTGCGAATACCGGTTCTTTTGGAATGTACCGCTTGTGTTCGAAACGGTGTTAATAAGGAATCAACGGGCATTTCCAGATATATTACTCAAAAGAACCGGCACAATACGCCTAATCGATTGGAGTTACGAAAATTCTGTCCATATTGTTACAAACATACGATTCACGTGGAGATAAAGAAATAGATTGAAGCGAGTACTTGCGCCCTTATCTTAATCTTACAAGGCAAGGAAAGGGAAAAATGACATTATATATATAACATATTTAACATAGTTAAAAATAATTATAAACAAACCAAATCCTATTTATTTATTCTAATTATAGATCCGGCTGAAATAGGATTTTAGGGATAAGAAATAAACTAACCAAACCATGGATAAATCCAAGCGAACTTTTCTTAAATCCAAGCGATCTTTTCGTAAGCGTTTGCCCCCGATCCAATCGGGGGATCGAATTGATTATAAAAACATGAGTTTAATTAGTCGATTTATTAGTGAACAGGGAAAAATATTATCTAGACGAGTAAATAGATTGACCTTGAAACAACAACGATTAATTACTATTGCTATAAAACAAGCTCGTATTTTATCTTTGTTACCTTTTCTTAATAATGAGAAACAATTTGAAAGAACTGAGTCGACCACTAGAACTACTAGTCTTAGAGGCAGAAAAAGGTAGGTTTACTCTTTATTAACTTGAATTCAAACCCCCATCCGAACTCAAACGCGGATTTCTATTTTGTGGTCAAAATCCAAGAATCCGGATTGAATTCTCGTGTCATAAGAAAAAAAAGAAGAATCTGGGAAGAAGAAAATTTTTTTTTGAACGCGTTGATTCATTTTTATTTTGACTACTTTCTTTTCTCATATTTTCTCATATTCTATTCATTTTTATTTTCTTTTTTATTCGACCTTCCCGGAGTTCATTCTCCGGGCAACTCCGTTTAACCGGTGGATTCCTTCCAACTTACTTCTTTTATAATCTCATTGGAAATCATATAAAGACAATTCCTATTTGATATAGCTATTTGTGCAAGTATTTTACGATTAAGAAGCAACTGTCTCTTGTACAGATCATTTATTAATCTACTATAACTATAGCATACCCCCCTTTCGCGAATTGCTGCATTTATTCGAGTGATCCACAAACGACGAAAATGGATTTTTTTCCTATCCCTATCCCGATGAGCCGAAACCAAAGCTCTTATTTTTTGTTGAGTAATAGTTCGAGTAAGTCTTGAATGAGCCCCCCGAAAGCTTGATGCAAATAAACGAATTTTTGTTCTACGTCTCCGAGCGATATATCCCCGTCTAATTCTGGTCATTGAATAAATGAAACTTTAACGAATAACTAATAGATTTCCTAGATTTCCTTTCTTTCAGTTATTCTTTTGCCCCTTTCCTAGTATATTAATAACAAAACTGATTTTTCCAATGTATAAACTAAGAATTCCAATGGCTTTGGCTACTATAACCTTCCCAACCACAATTTTTGATTTTTTCTAGACATTTCACCTCGAAATACGAAATTTGACTATACTAGGTATTAAAAAATCAAAGTAATGATAAAGAAATAGTGGATTCCATCGTTTCTATGGTTACTTCTTCAACGGTGAGGTCTTCTCTATACACCGGAGCCTTTACTTCATTTAATCAATGTTATTGCTAACTTGTATAGTTCACATTCTTCGGCTCTACCCATGAATTATCCAGTAATAGGTCTTTCACAACAAGCTCTACCTATACAGTAACGGTATTTAATTATGAAGGTTGGCTGGGTAACTGACCCTGTTAGTCCGTTCTTGCAAGAGGGGTCTATGTTAACTAAGATTTCCTCCGCTTAATGGATAACCATTTGCTACCAATGGAGAATTGCTTCTCATTTTGAATTGAGGTGAGTGGATTTACACCAACAGAAACCATAAATTTCATACAAAATAAAAGGGATATCATCCATTTTTAGATAGGAAATCTAGTTTGTTTTTCCGTTATATCCTATTTGATCATTGATATTCGAACATTGTTCTCTTTCCTTTGTTCTAGTTCATGATCTGAACGAGTCGCACATACACCCTAGTACATGTTCCTCGGCGCTGAGGGCATCCCCGAAGCGCGGGGGATTTTGTGACATTTCTAATTGGCTGTCTTGTATTTCTAATAAGTTGTTTAATCGTTGGCATGTTGAATCATATACATAATGGGCTGGTTTAGATCGATCCTAACCGGATGATTATCAATTACTTTTATTCAATAGAATAATAAAAAAGATTCCATAGAATAATAATATTCAACTCGGCAGGGTTCATTTCAGAATTGACGCGAAATCCAGGTTATTGTCATTCAACCGCCACAAGATCAACAATTCCATAAGCTTGGGCCTCTGTTGCTGACATAAAAACATCTCTTTCCATGTCTTCGGATACAACCCATAAGGGTTTGCCCGTTCTTTGTACATAAACCCTTGTCAGGGTTTCACGTAGTTTCAGCAGTTCTCCCACTTCCAGGATGAATTCTCCCGTTGCTACTTCAAAAAAAGAACCAGCAGGTTGGTGGATCATTACCCTGATGATATAAGATAATAAAAGGTTTCTCTCTTTTTCATGATGAGGGGAAGATAAAAGAAAGATAAAAGAATAACAAGAAAAAAAGATAGAATCGAACAACCGTACGGGCATTATGCATTGCATACGGCTCTACAATAAAATTGACCCTTACCTTCCATCAAAGAAATAAAAAATAGGATCGATCAGACCCCGATCGGTAAATGATCAACTTACCACCCTTCCTTTCGGAGGAATTCAAAAATACTATGATGGCTCCGTTGCTATATATATTTATTATATTTTTTTGTCTGTGATTTGTCTGTCATTCAGCAATCCCAAAGTTGCTTTTTATTTGATCAAATAATAAATAAACTAAGGAAAAAAGAATTTTTTTTCGCTCCATAACATAAATAGAAATATTGTTAAGAGACCTCTGGTGTGAAAAAAGTTTGTGACGCTGAACTGGACTTCCAAAATAAGAAAATAGGAAATACGTTTTTATCATATTACTCTCTCGATACATAAGCTAATGTTGTGAAAACAAAAAATTTTTTTTATATCGAATTCAAAGTGCCATGCTATTATTACTTAATATTCATATTCATATTTCATATGGCGAAGGCATAGTCTTCTTTTTTCTCTCAAATAAATAAAAGCCTCATTGGCGCCAAGCGTGAGGGAATGCTAGACGTTTGGTAATTTCTCCTCCGACCAGGATAAAAGATCCCATTGAAGCGGCGGATCCCATGCATATTGTATGTACATCTGGTTGCACAAACTGCATAGTATCATAAAGAGCCACTCCCGGTATTACCCATCCGCCAGGAGAGTTTATAAATAAATACAGCTCTTGGGTATCATCCTCGATACTGAGATATATCATAAGACCAATAAGTTGATTTGAGATCTCGCTATCAACCTCTTGACCTAAAAAAAGTAATCTTTCTCGATAAAGTCGGTTGATTAGGGTCAAATTGTATCCCTTAAGAACCGTACAGGCGCCTTTTAACGCATACGGTTCAAAAAAAATCAATGTGTATATTCCAATACTTTTTCTTTTTTCATAGCAAGTTCCTTCTAACTTATAATAAAAGGATTTTTTTTCACTAAATATGAGTTTGTCTTCCTTTCCTTATAACGAATGTAAAAAAAAAAAAAAAAGAATTCATTAAACTTATCCAATTAACTTCTCATTGATGGATTGTTTCATCGAGATCCAATCCAAATCACGATGTCATTTTCTTGTTCTTAAATGGGCCTCTTTAATCTTTTTAGGTTTATGCTCTACTCCGGGTAAAGATCCGCCCGATTTTGATTTGCACATATAGTACAAATGTTCCCATTACCACTTCTTTTTGTTATCCCCCCCTTTTTTTCAATTCATGCATTCCGTAAAAAAGGTTGACGGATTCATGCATATTACTCAATTGATTAACATAATAGTTTGAAAAAAATTTTTCTTTAAAAAAAGGAATACTTTATGATATAAAATAAAATAGAAATAGATATATTACCACTTGGTTTTTTTTAACGGAGCCTGGATACTTCAATGTAGTAGTCCAACTAAGACAACCATAAATTCTTCTAATTGATAATAGTAATCCGAATCCCCCCCAAAACGGATCTAATTGCACTTCACGCTCCAAAATTTTGATGATGAAATGAATCTTTCGTGGGCGAAACAGAGGATATCTCGATTGGGGAGAAAACGGGGAAATCCCATATGACCAAATATATCTGACAAGTCGCACTATATGTCAAGCCAAGATGCATCTTCCTCTCCAGGACTTCGAAAAGGTACTTTTGGGACACCAATAGGCATTAAATGAAATAAAAAAGAACTAAGTACTATATTTTACTTTGATGTGGAAACGTAACAAAGCCTTTCTTTTTCTTTATAATATTGTACTTTATCCTAATCAGATTTTATTCAATTCATAAGATTTTATTCATCATTTATGAAAATTTGATAAAGAAAGCAAGAAAAAAAGGGAAAATTATTACGAATAGTGTCCTCTAATGATGAACAAGTATGGGCACATTCGCTCATAGAAAATGGCATTCACTTCCCCATTGCGTATTGGTACTTATCGAGTATAGAATAAATCTGCTTCTCTTTGTTCCTACGAACAAAATTGTTCCATTATTACCAACAGAATAGAACAAATATGAACCCTTGCGTTGAAATAATTTACTAAAACTAAATAGGGGGGTCCATAACATAGTCATAGTATAGTCTTTTACAATGCAATAAAGTTACATAGTGTCTTTTTTCTTTCATAAAGGGGTATTTCCATGGGTTTGCCTTGGTATCGTGTTCATACCGTTGTATTGAATGATCCCGGACGGTTGCTTTCTGTTCATATAATGCATACAGCTTTGGTTGCTGGTTGGGCCGGTTCGATGGCCCTGTATGAAATAGCAGTTTTTGATCCTTCTGACCCTGTTC